CTAAATTTTATATGTATCGTTAAGGTGTACAAACATAATTCGTATGTTTCAATTAAAAAGCTTAATATTTGATTAAACATTATAACTTAATTTTGTTTAGAAAAATTTAACATTTTTTTGGGACCCTTTTTAGCCCGAATTCTTAGCAAGATTTTGTCGACTAAAGTAAAAGTCCATAAGTATGTGATCTTTTTTTAGAAAAGTTATGTGAAATTCTTATTATTAATATAAAAATTAACTGAATATAACTATTACGTTAATTTCTATTAATCATATAAATAAATTAGATATTAATCTTTACTAAATATTAATCTTAAATAAAGAATATCAAATTTAAATTTAACTATATTATATATATATTATTAAAAAAAAATGGAATTTAACCATTAATAATAACATATAGATATCCTTACTGTCTAATCAGATAGTAGAAGACTTAATAGGAAGAAAGCCTTAGAAGAGAGTATAGTAATATTTATCTTCATAATATGCAAGTCTATTATATATATATATAAAATTTTACGATTTATATCTTCTACTTATTATAAATTTTTGTAGTTTATTAGATATTATTAGATTTAAACAAAATATAATCTTTAATTATCTATTATTTATAATATCTTATTATAATATAAATATAATTAAATATAAATTCATAATTATATATATATATTAATAAATATAATTTTTATATAATAGAGCAATAATTAACGAAAAAAAAAAAAAAACTTCTATTTTAATAATTGATCTAGTTTTCATATGATAAATTAATAGTAATTTATAGACTAAATTATTTAATATTAGAGATTTATCATTAAAATACTTAATAGGTATTTTAAATTAAATTAAAATAAATTATTTTTACTTTATCGTTGGAATTTTATCTTTAAAATATATTCAATTTAAATATTAGATTAAAATATTATTAGGGTTTAAGCATTAATTCCCTCTTTTTTTCGTATTTTTCTTGTTTAATGGTAAATCCTTATTTTAATAAATATGTTTGTAATATTATTTAAAATAGGAAATATTTAAGGAGTAAAAAATAGGGAATTTTTGTAAATTTGAAAAAATTTTTGAAATTTTAAAAAAATTTTTTAAAAATTAATTTTTTGTTGTTTTATGTAGATTTATTAATGATTTTTTTTTAAAAAATAAAAAAATTATTAAATTTTATTGTGATATTTGGTTTATTATAAAATTAAAATTTTATAATAATATTATGAATTATTTTATATTTTAATGGTATTTTATTTATATTTAAAATTTGGGGAAATTTTAATAAGAAATACTATTTACTTGATTTATTGGGGTAGATTAAATTATATATATTGTAAATAACTATAGTTTTATATTTTAATGGTATTTTATTTATATTTAAAATTTGGGGAAATTTTAATAAGAAATATTATTTACTTAATTTATTGGGTTAGATTAAATTATATATTGTAAATAACTATAGTTTTATATTTTAATGGTATTTTATTTATATTTAAAATTTGGGGAAATTTTAATAAGAAATATTATTTACTTAATTTATTGGGTTAGATTAAATTATATATTGTAAATAACTATAGTTTTATATTTTAATGGTATTTTATTTATATTTAAAATTTGGGGAAATTTTAATAAGAAATATTATTTACTTAATTTATTGGGTTAGATTAAATTATATATTGTAAATAATTATAGTTTTATATTTTAATGGTATTTTATTTATATTTAAAATTTGGGGAAATTTTAATAAGAAATACTATTTACTTAATTTATTGGGGTAGATTAAATTATGTATATTGTAAATAACTATAGTTTTATATTTTAATGGTATTTTATTTATATTTAAAATTTGGGGAAATTTTAATAAGAAATATTATTTACTTAATTTATTGGGGTGGATTAAATTATATATATTGTAAATAATTATAGTTTTAAGAAAGTTTTATATTTTAATGGTATTTTATTTATATTTAAAATTTGGGGAAATTTTAATAAGAAATATTATTTACTTAATTTATTGGGTTAGATTAAATTATATATTGTAAATAACTATAGTTTTATATTTTAATGGTATTTTATTTATATTTAAAATTTGGGGAAATTTTAATAAGAAATATTATTTACTTAATTTATTGGGTTAGATTAAATTATATATTGTAAATAACTATAGTTTTATATTTTAATGGTATTTTATTTATATTTAAAATTTGGGGAAATTTTAATAAGAAATATTATTTACTTAATTTATTGGGGTGGATTAAATTATATATATTGTAAATAACTATAGTTTTAAGAAAGTTTTATATTTTAATGGTATTTTATTTATATTTAAAATTTGGGGAAATTTTAATAAGAAATATTATTTACTTAATTTATTGGGGTAGATTAAATTATATATATTGTAAATAATTATAGTTTTAAGAAAGTTTTATATTTTAATGGTATTTTATTTATATTTAAAATTTGGGGAAATTTTAATAAGAAATACTATTTACTTAATTTATTGAGTTAGATTAAATTATGTGTATTGTAAATAACTATAGTTTTATATTTTAATGGTATTTTATTTATATTTAAAATTTGGGGAAATTTTAATAAGAAATACTATTTACTTAATTTATTGAGTTAGATTAAATTATGTGTATTGTAAATAACTATAGTTTTATATTTTAATGGTATTTTATTTATATTTAGAATTTAGGGAAATTTTAATAAGAAATACTATTTACTTAATTTATTGAGTCAGATTAAATTATGTATATTGTAAATAACTATAGTTTTAAGAAAGTTTTATATTTTAATGGTATTTTATTTATATTTAAAATTTGGGGAAATTTTAATAATAAATATTATTTACTTAATTTATTGGGGTAGATTAAATTATATATATTGTAAATAACTATAGTTTTATATTTTAATGGTATTTTATTTATATTTAAAATTTGGGGAAATTTTAATAAGAAATACTATTTACTTAATTTATTGGGGTAGATTAAATTATATAGATTGTAAATAACTATAGTTTTATATTTTAATGGTATTTTATTTATATTTAAAATTTGGGGAAATTTTAATAAAAATACTATTTATTTAATTTATTGGGGTAGATTAAATTATATAGATTTTAAGTAATTGAGACGTTAAACTAAAATTTTGAGTTCTATAGAGGTATTAAACTAGTTTTATTAGGTAAATAATTTTATTTAAAATTAATTTATATAATTTTAAATTTTTATTTATTGAACTTAATAAAACATATTAATTGAATTTTTAATGGGGTAAATATAAGGATGGGAATTATATTATGATTAAGATTTAATTATTATAAATAGAATTTTAAATATTTTAGTAAGTTAAGCTGTTTTATCATTAATTTTTAATTAATAATTAAATTTAAATTGATAGAATTAACAATTTTAATATGGGATTAAAATGTGGAGGGTTTATTTTATAAATCACTGGTGTGATGTGAAAAAACGATCACTGGGTCAAAAAAGATTCAACTTTAGAATTCAATAGTTTTTATGATTAATTTTTGATAGTTAATACTATATGGTATAGGCGACGCTATCCAAAATAATCAAAAAAACTATTATGTTTCTGTTTGGCCGAAATATTTAGGGAGGATTAATAATATGTTTAGTTTAAAGTCATTAACTATAAAAAGTTTTATTTATCCTTAATAATTGGATTTTATTTAAATTTAAATGTAAGTTTTTGCGGGTCTAAATTATTAAAAAATTTATTTTTGCAATAAATAGTATTAAATATTAAAGAAATTTTGATTTAGCTATAATAAAAAAACATTAACAAAATTTGTGCCAGCAGTTGCGGTTATACAAATAATGTAATTCAATTTTATTAGCATTAATTAATTTATAATAGAATAATTATTATAAAAACTTTAAAAGGTGAAATTTAAAAGTTTTATTTATATTATTAATTTTTAATGAAGTTAAAAAATTTATTTTATAAACTAGGATTAGATACCCTATTATTTTAAATGTAATTTTAAAAGCTAAATTAGTATTAGTTATGTTCTTGAAAATTAAAGATTTTGGCGGTATTTTAGTCTATTCAGAGGAATCTGTTCTGTAATCGATAATCCACGATTTAATTTACTTTGTTTATTAATTTACATATCGTCGTAATTTGAATATTTTATAAGAATTTTAATATTCAAGAATTTTTATAAAAAAATAAATCAGATCAAGGTGTAGTTTATGATAAAGAAGAAATGGGTTACAATAAATATAATTTAAGATTATTATTTTTAAAATAATATGAATTTGGATTTGAGAGTAATTTTAATTAATTTGTTAATTTGATTTTAGCTCTAAAATATGCACATATCGCCCGTCGCTTTCATTATAATATGAGATAAGTCGTAACAAAGTAGATTTACTGGAAAGTGAATCTAGAAAGTTCAAATTAGAACTTGATATAAGTATTTTATTTACATTAAAATTATAATTGTGAAATTCAATTTAATTTGAAGTTAAATAATTATTTTTTATAAAAATTTATTTTTAAATAAAATAAGAAAGTTATTGTTTTATTAATAAAAAGAAAAAATTTATTTTATTATAGTTAATTAGTATTGAAAAAGAATTTAAAAAATTATAAAAAATAAAAATTAATTTTTTGTACCTTGTGCATCAGGGTTTATTAAAATAAATTAAAAATTTAATTATTTCGAAGTTAAAAGAGCTAAAAGAATATATTTTTTATTGTGTAATAACTATTATAAATATTTTTTTAGTAATGAAATGTTAATCGTTTTTAAATATATCTAATTTTTTAAGAAATAAATTTAATTTATTTATTATTAATAAAATTTTTTATATATAAGGTTTTATTAGTAATATTAAATATTTTTAGGGATGAGCTTAAAAATTTATTATTATTAATTTATAAAAAAATATGAAATTGTAGGATTAGAATTTTTTATCAATAATAAAATGTTAAAATTAATTCATATATTAATATTATTTTTATAGATTATAAATTTTTTATTAAAATATTAATTTTATTAATAAAAATTAAGTAATAATGATAAAATTAGTATAATTTTATGTTGCATGTATTTTTTATTTAGGTTAAGTAAAGGAATTCGGCAAATTATTTTTTACCTGTTTATTAAAAACATGTCCTTTTGATTATAATATAAGGTCTGGCCTGCCCACTGAGTATTTGAATGGCCGTGGTATTTTGACCGTGCTAAGGTAGCATAATCATTAGTTTTTTAATTAAAAACTGGAATGAAGGGTTAGATAAGAAAATAACTGTCTCTATTTAAATTTATTAGAATTTTATTTTTAAGTTAAAAAGCTTAATTATTATTAAAAGACGAGAAGACCCTATAGAGTTTAATTATAGAATATATTTTTTATTTTAGTATTTATTTATTAATTTTTTTTATAATTTAATTGGGGTGATTAAAAAATTTAGTAAACTTTTTTTGTATTTTAACATTAATTTATGAGTTATTGATCCAATAGTTTTGATTATAAGATAAAATTACCTTAGGGATAACAGCGTAATTTTTTTAGAAAGTTCAAATTGAAAAAAAAGATTGCGACCTCGATGTTGGATTAAAATTAATTTTTGGTGTAGAAGCTAAAAAATTGGGTCTGTTCGACCTTTAAAATTTTACATGATCTGAGTTTAAACCGGTGTGAGCCAGGTTGGTTTCTATCTTTAATTAGTTAAAATATTTTAGTACGAAAGGACCAAATATTAAATTAATAATTTATATTTTTTTTGAATTATAATATTATTTTGGCAGATTAGTGCAATAGATTTAGAATCTTTATATGTAATTTATTTTTACAAATAATACTTGATACTAAAAGATTTAATTTTAATATTTGTGGTAAGTTTAATTTTATTTATTTGTGTTTTAGTTGGGATTGCTTTTTTGACTTTACTTGAACGTAAGGTTTTAGGGTATATTCAGATTCGAAAAGGTCCTAATAAAGTGGGATTTTTAGGTTTAATTCAACCTTTTTCTGATGCTATTAAATTATTTACTAAAGAACAAACTTATCCTTTAATATCTAATTTTAATTTATATTATTTTTCTCCTGTTGTTAATTTATTTTTAGCATTGTTTTTATGAATTTGTGTTCCTTTTATTACTGTAAATTTAAGATTTAATTTATCTTTATTATTTTTTTTATGTATTTCCAGATTAAGAGTATACACTATTATACTGGCTGGCTGATCATCTAATTCTAATTATTCTTTATTGGGAAGTTTACGTTCTGTTGCTCAGACTATTTCTTATGAGGTTAGATTAGCTTTAATTTTATTATCTTTTTTATTTATAATTTTGAGTTTAAGAATAATTGATTTTATTAAATTTCAAGAGTATATTTGATTTTTATTTATTATATTTCCTTTATGTTTAATATGATTAGTTTCAAGATTAGCAGAAACTAATCGAACTCCTTTTGATTTTGCTGAAGGTGAATCAGAATTAGTTTCTGGATTTAATGTAGAATATAGAAGTGGCGGATTTGCAATAATTTTTTTGGCTGAATATGGGAATATTTTATTTATAAGGTTATTGTGTTGCTTTTTATTTTTAGGTAGAAATTTATTATCTTATATTTTTTTTTTAAAAGTAGGGTTAGTGGTTTTTTTTTGATTATGGGTTCGGGGTACTTTACCTCGATTTCGATATGATAAATTAATATATTTGGCTTGAAAAAGGTATTTACCTGTTTCTTTAAATTATTTAATATTTTATTTTAGTTTAAAATTAAGTATTATCATTTATTTCATTTAGTTAATAGAATTTAGTACAAGTTAATAGAAAATTTTAATTTCTATTTTATATTTTCAAAATATATACTTATTCAAGTTCATTAACTAATTAAAAATAATAGAATCTCAAATTTTTGCTGTTAAAGCATTAATAATATAATATAGGAAGTATGTAACAGTTAGAATTTGTCCTGTTAAAATATAAGGATCTTCTACTGGACGGGCACCAATTCAGGTTAAAAGTAAGACTATAGTAAAAAATGTTCAAAATAAAAATTTATTTATTGGATAAAATTGTATTCTTAAGTATTTTTTGTTATTGATAAAAGGTACTAAATATAGAATTGCAATAGAAAATACTAATGCAAGTACCCCTCCTAATTTATTTGGGATAGATCGTAAAATTGCATAAGCAAATAAAAAATATCATTCTGGCTGAATATGAATTGGTGTAACTAAAGGATTAGCGGGGATAAAATTATCAGGGTCTCCTAATAGATAAGGATTAGATAATGTTAAGAAAACTAAAATAAATGTTATGATAAATATTCTAACTAAATCTTTAAACGAAAAATAGGGATGAAAGGGTATTTTATCTATATTACTTTGGGTTCCTAAAGGATTTCTTGATCCTGTTTGATGTAAATATAATAAGTGAATTATTACTATTGCTGCAACAATAAAAGGTAAAATAAAATGAAAAGTGAAAAATCGAGTTAAGGTTGCATTATCTACTGCAAACCCCCCTCAAATTCATTGAACAATTATAGTTCCTAAATAAGGAATAGCAGAAACTAGATTTGTAATTACTGTAGCTCCTCAAAATGATATTTGACCTCAGGGTAATACATATCCTAAAAATGCTGTTCCTATAATTAGAAAAAAAATAGTTACACCGATTATCCATGTCTCTAATATATTATAAGATCTGTAGTATAATCCTCGTCCGATATGGGTGTATAGACAAATAAAAAAAAATGATGCACCATTAGCATGTAATGTTCGAATTAACCAACCATAATTTACATCTCGACAAATATGTGAAATTCTATTAAATGCTAATTCAATGTTTGGACAATAATGTATTGCTAGAAATAGGCCTGTTAAGATTTGAATAATTAGACATAACCCTAATAAAGATCCGAAATTTCATATAGTGCTAATGTTTGATGGTGTTGGTAAGTCAATTAATGAATTATTAATAATTTTAAGTAGTGGACTAGTTTTTCGAATGGATATTTTCATTAAAATTTTTGACGTAAGGGGCCATAATGAATATTAGTAATTTTTACTACTATAATTAATGTAATAAATAAGTATATAATTATTATAAATATAATAAAATTATTAGGGAAATTAATATATTTATTTATTGATAAATAATTATTTTTAAAATCATTTTGGTTTATAGAATCAAATATTTTGTATAAAAATGAATAATAGAAATTATCTATAAATAATAGTATAAAAGAAATTATTAATATGATTAGAATTAATATTATAGTTTTAAATGAAAATTTAAATTTTTCATCTGATGCAATTCTTGTTATGTAAATAAATAGAACTAATATTCCTCCAACTATAATTAAAAATAAAATATAAGAAAATCAAAAATTAAAATTTATGAACCCAGTAATTGATGAAATTAAGATTGATTGCAATAATAAAATTAATCCGAATGATAATGGATGATTTAAGAATAAAAAAATAATAGATATTATTATAATTATTATATTTATAAAGATAAAAATATCAAGGATTAGTTTAATTAAAATTTTAATTTTGGAGATTAAAGATAAAATTGTTTTTTTATCCTTGATGTTTTTAAGGTTATACCTATGCTTGGTTTACAAAACCAAAATTTTATTTAAATTATAAAAACTTTAATGATAATATATATATTTATATCAGTTGTTATATTCTTTTGTGGTTTAATTGTTTTTTCATCTAAGCGAAAACATTTTTTATTAATATTATTAAGATTAGAATTTATAGTTTTAGCTTTATATTTAAATATATTTATATATTTAAATAATATAAATTATGAATATTTTTTTTCTATAATTTTTTTAACAATAAGAGTTTGTGAAGGGGCTTTAGGGTTGGCTGTTTTAATTTTAATAATTCGAACCTTTGGTAATGATTATATTATAACTTTTTCAACATTATGATAAAATTTATTTTTAGATTATTATTTATGATTCCTTTATGTTTTTTAAATTATTTTTGATTAATACAATGAATTTTTTTTTTATTAACTTTTATATTTATAATAAATTTTAGCTTTAATTATATATTTGTTAATATTAGTTATATATTAGGTATAGATTTATTATCTTTTATATTAATTTTGTTAAGGTTTTGAATTTGTAGTTTAATAATTATAGCAAGAGAAAAGTTATTTAAGTTAAATTATTATTATAATTTATTTATATTAGTAATAGTTTTTTTATTGTTAAGTTTATATTTAACTTTTTCTTCTATAAATTTATTTATTTTTTATTTATTTTTTGAAATTAGATTAATTCCTACTTTAATTTTAATTATTGGTTGAGGATATCAGCCTGAGCGAGTTGAGGCAGGGATTTATTTATTATTTTATACTTTATTAATATCTTTGCCTATAATAATTTTAATTTTTTATTTGTATATAAAATTTAATAGGTTGGCTATTCACACTTTTTCATATATAAGGGGTAATTTATTCATATATTTATGTATAAATATAGTATTTTTTGTTAAAGTGCCTATATTTTTTGTTCATTTATGATTGCCTAAAGCCCATGTTGAGGCCCCAATTGCTGGGTCTATAATTTTGGCTGGTATTATGTTAAAATTAGGTGGGTATGGATTATTACGTTTCATGGTTTTATTTACTGATATTAGAAGTTATATTAATATTGTAATTTTTAATATTTCATTAATTGGTGGATTTTTTGTTTCTTTAATTTGTATTCGTCAAAGAGATATAAAATCTTTAATTGCTTATTCCTCAGTTTCGCATATAGGGTTAGTTTTATCCGGTATTATAAGATTAAATCTTTGAGGGTTTTGGGGAGCATTAACTATAATATTAGCTCATGGTTTATGTTCTTCTGGTTTATTTTGTTTGGCAAATATTTCTTATGAACGGTTATATAGGCGTAGTTTATACTTAAATAAAGGGTTGTTAAATTTAATACCTAGAATAGCATTGTGGTGATTTTTATTATGTTCTTCTAATATAGCTGCTCCCCCCTCAATAAATCTTTTTGGGGAAATTCTTTTAATTAATAGGTTAGTTAGGTTTAATTGAATAAGAATAATTTTTTTATCTTTATTATCTTTTTTTAGGGCCGTTTATTCTTTATTTTTGTATTCTTATGTTCAGCATGGAAAATATTATTCTGGTAATTATTCTTTTTATCAGGGAGTTTATCGTGAATTTTTATTATTATTTTTACATTGATTTCCTTTAAATTTATTAATTTTAAAGGGGGAATATTTTTCTTTATGAGTTTATCTAAATAGTTTATGTAAAATATTGATTTGTGGTATCAAAGATATAAAAATTTTATTTTAGATAATTTTAACAATTTGTAAAATTTTTTTTAGTTTATTATTATTTATATCTTGTATTAGATTTTCTAGTTCTTTAATATTTTTAAGATGAGATTATTCATTAATTTTAGAATTTAATTTAGTTTCTTTAAATTCAAGGAATTTTGTTATGGTGATTTTATTAGACTGAATATCTTTATTATTTATAAGATTTGTTTTTTTTATTTCTTCTATGGTAATTTTTTATAGAGAAGAATATATATTAGGTGATTTATTTATTAATCGATTTATTATATTAGTATTTATATTTGTTTTATCTATAATATTTTTAATTATTAGTCCTAATTTAATTTCAATTTTATTAGGGTGAGATGGGTTAGGTTTAGTCTCTTATTGTTTAGTAATTTATTATCAAAATGTAAAATCGTATAATGCTGGTATATTAACAGCATTATCTAATCGAATCGGGGATGTTGCTTTATTAATAGCTATTGCTTGAATGTTAAATTTTGGTAGTTGAAATTTTATTTTTTATTTAGAAATAATAAAAGGTGATTTAATTATAGAATTAATTAATTATTTAGTCGTTTTAGCTGCAATAACAAAAAGTGCTCAAATTCCTTTTTCTTCTTGACTTCCTGCTGCTATAGCAGCTCCAACACCCGTTTCGTCTTTAGTTCATTCGTCTACTTTAGTTACAGCTGGGGTTTATTTATTAATTCGTTTTAATTATTCTTTTTCTGAAAATTTAATGTATTTATTATTATTTATTTCTAGTATAACAATATTTATATCAGGTTTAGGGGCTAATTTTGAATATGATTTAAAAAAAATTATTGCATTATCAACATTAAGTCAATTAGGGTTAATAATAAGAATTTTAGCTTTAGGTAGATATAAATTAGCCTTTTTTCATCTATTAACTCATGCTTTATTTAAAGCTTTATTATTTATATGTGCTGGAAATATTATTCATAATTTAAATAATTGTCAAGATATCCGATTTATAGGGGGATTAATTAAACATATACCTTTAACTTGTACTTTTTTCAATATTTGTAATTTTTCATTATGTGGTTTACCCTTTTTATCAGGATTTTATTCAAAGGATTTGATTGTGGAAGTTTTATCTATAAATTATTTAAATATATATATTTATATAATTTTTTATATTTCAATCGGTTTAACGGTTTGTTATAGATTTCGTTTAACTTATTATTCTTTAACAGGTACTTTTAATTTTTTATCTTTAAATAGTTTAACAGAACAAAGATATTTAATATTAAAATCTATAGGAGGTTTAATTTTTTTTGTAATTTTTAGAGGGAGTATATTAATATGACTAATTTTTCCAAGACCTGTTTTTATTTGTTTACCAATAGTTATGAAATTAATAACTTTATTTATAATTATAATTGGGATTTGGTTGGGGTATGAAATAGCAAAATTTAAAATTTTTTATAAATTAAAAAGAAATAAGTATTTAAATTTAGTTTCTTTTTTTGCCTTAATATGGAATATACCAATATTAAGAACTTTAGGCATTAATTTTTATCCTTTATTTTTAAGAAAAGTTTATATTAATGTTTTTGATCAGGGCTGACTTGAATATTATGGTGGTCTAAATATTAGTAATACTCTTAAAAAAGTTTTAGTCATTCAATTTTTATCATTAAATCATTTAAAAGTTTATTTTTTAATATTTATTATTTGATTGGTTTTTTTAATAATTAATATTTTATAATTCAAATAGCTTATTTAGAGCGTAGTATTGAAGATACTAAGGAAATATAATTATTTTTGAATATTTATAAGATAGAATATCTAATTTTACAATGAAAATGTAATGTTTTATTAAACTATATAAATAGAAATATAAACGAAATTACATCGCTTAAATATTAAGTTAGAAGCTTATATTTGATTTTCATATTTCTTTAATTGGAGAAAAATCTCAATTTTATCATTAACAGTGATATACCTCAGTTTTGGTTTCAATTAAAAATAAGGATCAAATGATCAGACTTTTAGGTCGAAACTAAATGCAATTTTTTGCTTCTTATTTAAGATAAATTGATAAATCAATACTTTTTAATTGCAAATTAAATGTTATAATTAACTATAATCCTAGTAAGCTCAATTTAAAGCTCCTTGGTTTCATTCATGGTAAAGTCCAATTAAAAGGATTAATAAAAAAAAGCTAAAAATAATTCTGTAATTTATTATGTTATTTAATATAATAGAAGAAATTATAGGAAGAAGTAATGTAATTTCTACATCAAAAATTAAAAAGATTACTGCGATTAAAAAGAATTGTAACGAAAATGGTAATCGGGCGGAAGATTTTGGATCAAATCCGCATTCAAAGGGTCTTCTTTTTTCTCGGTCTATAAATGTTTTTTTAGAAATTAAATTTACTAAGAGAATTAGAATAAATGTAATTAAAATAATAATTATTATTAGTATTGATAAAATTTTAATTATTTACACTAGATTGCTAGATTTTTTGATTGGAAGTCAAATATAATTTTTATAATATGTAAATATCTACCTCATCAGTAAATAGAAATGTATAAGAACAGTCATACTACATCTACAAAATGTCAATATCAAGCGGCTGCCTCAAATCCGAAATGGTGAGTTGATGAAAAATGATTAAAATAATGGCGAATTAAACAAATTAATAAAAATGTTGTTCCAATAATTACATGTAATCCATGAAATCCGGTTGCCATAAAGAATGATGATCCATAAATAGAATCTGAAATTGTAAATGGGGCTTCGATATATTCATAGGCCTGTAGTACAGTAAAATAAAACCCTAAAATAACAGTTAAAATTAATCTTTGAAGAGCTTGATTATAATTATTTTCTATTAATCTATGATGAGCTCATGTAACAGTTAATCCAGAAGTTAGAAGAATTAAAGTATTTAAAAGAGGAATTTCTAATGGATTAAAAGTTTGAATTCCTTTAGGGGGTCATATTATTCCGACCTCAATTCTAGGGGCTAGAGAATTATGAAAAAATCCTCAAAAAAATGAAATGAAAAAAAAAACTTCTGAAGTAATAAATAAAATTATACCTCATCGTAATCCTAAGGTTACTTTTATAGTATGTAATCCTTGATATGTACTTTCTCGAACAATATCTCGCCATCATTGGTATATAATTAATATAATTGTAAGTAATCCTAATAGTAATAAATTATGATTATATAAATGAAATCATTTAATTAATCCTATTATTGTAATTATTGCTCTAAATGACCTAAGAATCGGTCATGGTCTTATATCTACTAGATGAAATGGGTGATTTTTATGTCTTGACATTAATTTACTTCTCTAGAATATAGGGTACTTAAAATTGCAAATACATATGATTGAATAATGGAAACTGCTGATTCTAAGATTAAAAGTAAAATTTGAGTGATTAATAAAATATTTATTATTAATAAAGAAAGAGAAGGTCCTGTATTCCCCAATAATGTTATTAAAAGGTGTCCTGCAATTATATTGGCTGATAATCGAACAGCCAATGTTCCGGGTCGAATAATATTTCTGATAGTTTCAATACATACTATAAAAGGTATTAATACGGCTGGGGTACCTTGAGGTACTAAATGTGCAAATATATGAATAGTATTATTAATTCATCCGTAAATCATAAATCTTAATCATAATGGTAAAGCTAATGCTAATGTTAAAGTCATATGGCTAGTTCTAGTAAAAATATAGGGGAATAAGCCTAAGAAATTATTAAATAAAATTAGAGAAAATAAAGATACAAAAATTAAAGTTCTTCCTTGGAATTTATTAACAATTAAAATTTTAAATTCTGTATGTAAGGTAAAAATAATTTTTGTTCAAAATATTCTAAGTCGTGAAGGAATGACCCAAAACATTGGGGGAATCACTAATAGGCCGATTAAAGTTCTGGTTCAATTTAATGAAAGACCTAAATTTGAAGAGGGATCAAATGATGAGAAAAGATTTATTATCATTTTCAATTGAATTTTATAGTAGTTTTTTGTGTTGATGAAATTTTAATTGGATATAAAAATATATAGTAATTAATAATATTAAAAACACAAAAAATAATAGTAAAATATAAAAATAAAGTTAATCAGTTTAATGGTATTATTTGAGGAATCAAAAATTATTATAATTATAATAATTTTAACTTGACAAGTTAATGTTATTTTTTAACTAAATTTTTCATTAGAAGTACTAAAGTACTATAATATGATTTAAAATTCCATTGCTTATTATCGGCCATCTAATGAAATTTCTGTTATTTTTGAAATTCATTTAATAAAATATTTAGGGGAAATTCTTTCAATAACGATTGGTATAAACCTATGGTTTGCACCACAAATTTCTGAACATTGACCATAAAATAATCCTGAACGATTGGTGGAAAATCTAATTTGGTTTAATCGACCTGGGGTAGCGTCAATTTTAACACCTAAAGAAGGGATAGTTCAGGAGTGAATGACATCAGCTGCAGTTACCAATATTCGAATTTGTGATTCGAAGGGAATAATAATTCGATTATCCACATCTAATAAACGAAAGTTAAATTTATTTAACTCTATAGTTGGTAATATATAAGAATCGAATTCAATATTTTTGAAGTCGGAATATTCATAGGATCAGTATCATTGATGTCCGATAGTTTTAATGGTAATTATAGGGTTATTAACTTCATCTAAAATATAAATTAATCGTAAAGAAGGAATAGCAATAAAAATTAATGTTAATGTAGGTAAAATTGTTCAAATAATTTCAATTAATTGACCTTCTAATAAATATCGATGAGTAAATTTATTAAAAAATAAAGTTGTTATTAATTGACCTACTAATACTGTAATAATAACTAAAATTATTAAAGCATGGTCATGGAAATAAGCTAATTGTTCTATTAAAGGGGAAGCCCTATCCTGAAGTATTAATGTTTTTCATGTAGCAATTTCTAAAAAAAGTATAAACTTTATATTTGGGGTTTAAATCCAGTGCACTAATCTGCCATATTAGAATTTAGCAGATAGAAGAGGTAATTCGGAATATCTATGTTCAGCAGGAGGAAGCCTTTGTAATCATTCAATGGAAGATGTTATTCTTAATGAACCTAAAGTTTTTCGTTGTACTGTTAAGGCTTCTCATAGAATAAATAATAAGAAAGTTACTCTAATTAAGGAAATTAAAGATCCAATTGATGAAATAATATTTCATAGAGTAAAAGCATCGGGGTAATCTGAATAACGACGTGGTATTCCTCTTAAACCTAAGAAATGTTGGGGGAAAAATGTTAAATTCACTCCTGTAAATATAATAAAAAATTGAATTTTTAAATACTTATTGTTAAGGGTTAACCCTGTAAATAAAGGAAATCATTGGACAATTCCTGCTATAATAGCAAATACAGCTCCTATAGAAAGAACGTAATGAAAATGTGCTACAACATAATAAGTATCATGGAGAACAATATCAATAGAAGAATTAGCTAAAACGACTCCTGTCAATCCGCCGACTGTAAATAAAAATACGAATCCTAATGCTCAAAGTGTTACAGGTCTATAGGATACTTGTGTTCCATGAAGGGTGGCTAATCATCTAAATACTTTAATTCCTGTAGGAACAGCAATAATTATTGTAGCAGAAGTAAAATAAGCTCGAGTATCTACATCTATACCAATAGTAAATATATGATGAGCCCATACAATAAATCCTAATAACCCAATTGCTATTATGGCATAAATTATACCCAAAGTTCCAAATGTTTCTTTTTTTCTTCTTTCCTGGCTAATAATATGAGAGATTATTCCAAATCCTGGTAAAATTAGAATGTAAACTTCAGGATGTCCAAAAAATCAAAATAAATGTTGATAAAGAATTGGATCTCCCCCACCTGCCGGATCAAAAAACGATGTATTTAAATTTCGATCTGTTAAAAGTATAGTAATAGCACCAGCTAAAACTGGTAAAGAAAGCAGAAGTAAAATAGTTGTGATTAATACAGCTCAAGCAAATAAGGGTATTTGATCTATGGTTATTCCTATGGGCCGTATGTTAATGATTGTGGTAATAAAATTAATTGCACCTAAAATAGAGGAAATTCCTGCTAAATGAAGTCTAAAAATAGCCAAATCTACAGATGAACCTCTATGAGCAATATTAGCAGAAAGGGGGGGATAAACAGTTCAACCTGTTCCAGCTCCTCTTTCTACAATTCTTCTTATAATCAAAAAGAACAGCGATGGGGGGAGTAATCAAAATCTTATGTTATTTATTCGAGGAAATGCTATGTCTGGGGCTCCTAATATTAAAGGGACTAGTCAATTTCCAAATCCACCAATTATAATTGGTATAACCATGAAAAAAATTATGATGAAAGCATGGGCAGTTACAATCACATTATAAATTTGATCGTTACCAATTAATGTTCCAGGATTCCCTAACTCAGCTCGAATTAAAATTCTTAGGGAGGTTCCTACTATTCCTGCTCAAATTCCGAAAATAAAATAAAGCGTACCAATATCTTTATGGTTGGTCGAGAATAATCACTTATTCGATGAGATGGCTGAGATTAGGCAATAAATTGTAAATTTATCAACGAAATTAAATTTCTCTCATCATAAGCTTTGTAGTCAAAAATGATTTTAAATTGCAAATTTAAAGGTAAAGTTCACTTTTAAGGCTTAGATCTAAATCTATTATTAGCTTTGAAGGCTAAAAGTTTGCACTTAACTTAAATCCTTAAAATGAATTAAAGATTCTAGTGCAAATAAAGAGTCCTATTAGTGAGAAAACGTTCAATAAAATAATCTTAAAATTCACCATGTTTGGAATTTTAAAGATAATTTCATTATTGGAAAATATTAAGGTTGAAAAGGTTAGTCGCATATAAAAAAATAGTGGTAATAAGGTAAAAATAATCAAAATTAATCTTAGTAAAAAAAAATTATTTTCTACCAGATTATTAATGACTAATCATTTTGGCAAGAATCCCAAAAATGGGGGTAACCCTCCTAATGAAAAAAAATTTAAGATAAAAAAAAGCTTAAAAATTTTATTTGCATTTAATGAATTTATGAGTTGTTTAAAATGAAAAATATTCAGGTATTTAAATATGAGAACAATATTGATGGTAATTATAGAATAAACTATAAAATAGATTGTTCAGATAGTTTTAAAACATAATATTCTAGCAATTATTCAGGCTATATGGTTAATTGATGAATAAGCTAAAATTTTTCGTAGTCTAATTTGATTTATTCCTAAGATTCCTCTAATAATTGAAGAAGAAATAATAATGAATATAAAAAAATATGTTATTTGTAAATTATAAGTGAGTAAGATTATTGGACCAATCTTTTGCCAAGTTAATATAATTAATCTGTTATTTCAATTTAAACCTTCCAAAACTTCGGGGAACCAGTTATGGAAGGGTGCTGCACCTACTTTTATTAGTAAGGCAGAATTTAATATAATTGATAAGAAAAATATTGAATTTTGGGGTATAAATTCATCTAAATTTCTTATTATAATAACAGAGAATAATAAAACTGTTGAGGCTAGGCTTTGGGTAATAAAATATTTCATTGAAGCTTCTGAGGGATATAATCTTCTAGGGGATTTCAATAAGGGGATAATTGAAAGAAGATTAATTTCTAAGCCAATTCATATTCTAAATCAGGAGTAAGCAGAGATAGTAATTAAAGTTCCTATAACTATAGAACTACAAAACAAAATTTTATATAAATTTAAAATTAAAAAGAAAAGGGGTAAAACCTTCATAAATGGGGTATGAACCCAGTAGCTTCTTTAGCTTATCTTTTTATGTTTTAGTATATGAGGTACAAAAATTTTTGATATTTAAAGAAATGGTTTAATTCCATTAAACATAGGTTTGTAAGGGTGTGGCGGGGGCTATTCACACTTTTTCAATCCTATCAAGATTGCCCTTTAATCAGGCACCTTACA